TTGTTTCTTTTTTTTTTTTTCAAATCCAAAAAAGCTTCTTACCTTATTTTATACAGGTACATAGGTCATCCCATCACGTCAGCATTGGATAAAAAGTGGGTGAAACACCCATTTTTCCAATAAATGGTTCAAATTAGTTTATCGACATGAGTGTTATATATCGAAAAAAAAATTCCAATATAGTAAAAAACATCCTTGTATTAACCTAGTGGTAGAAAGAGTACCATGCTGCGCCGGATTTCAAACGGTTTCGCTTTAACCATGCTATTGGCCTACTTTATTGGTTCATAGAGAATCAAAATAGATTTACCAAAAACTCACGAAATGCTATGGTTCTTCCATATGATTTCTTAAGTTATTCAGAAGTAATTCGTGGGATTATGCACTTTTTTCTAGTTATAACAAAACGGTGCAACTGGTCGGATCCAGCCCCTTTTTTGAAAAAAAAAAACAACTCGCACACACTCCCTTTCCAAAAAAGATCAATACACCAAGCACTACACTTAGATTTATTGGATTTGTTGCTAAAATATCGGTATTAAACCCGAAACTCCCGGCGGATGACCAGTGACCCAAATAAACGACAGAATCGGTTACATTTTTCATATGATCTCCCTAGAATAAAAAAGACAAACGGAGTTCTTTTTGTATCACTTCGCCCCCCTGTATTTTATTTCTAAACCGCGTCAAAAATCTATTCTATGTAGAACTAGATTTTTTTTTTCAATTTCGACTACGAATGATAATTAGATACTAGGACTTATGTTACTTGTGAAATAATTCGTATTTGTTGAAACATTTCAGTTCTATTGGACTAAGAAGGGGAAGGAAAAAACAAGGTGATATGCAAACACCCCCACCCAAAATCTGCCCCTCCCGGAAATTGGGCATTATCTTAACTAATAAGGAATTGTAGGAGTGAAATTTTGGACGGGAAGGACAGGGGAAGAAAAAATATGTATTTTAAATTTTAGATTGCTAGGATTAGATTAAACAAAGGGATTTGCAAATAAAAGTGCTAATGCTACAACTAGTCCATAAATTGTTAAAGCTTCCATGAAAGCTAGACTAAGCAATAAAGTACCTCTTATTTTTCCCTCCGCCTCGGGTTGTCTCGCAATACCTTCTACAGCTTGGCCCGCAGCAGTACCCTGACCAACTCCAGGTCCAATAGAAGCAAGTCCGACGGCTAATCCAGCAGCAATAACGGAAGCAGCAGAAATCAGTGGATTCATTATAAGTTCCTCGCACCAAAATAAAGAAATGGTTAATGATACAAGCAACCCATGAATTAGAACTAAATTATTCCATCACTTAAATTGATCCAGGCGAAGTAACTCAGAACTCTGATGTGAAGTTCCACAACTTTACTTCGTCCGTTGCTTTGTCCCGAATTGTTCTTTATATTCTTCCTTCTTTTTCTTGATTTCGTTTCTTATTCAATTCACAATCACAGACGAAACTTCTATTGAAGTCCCCGTCTAAATTTATAGCAATAAATCAAATTAGATCTATCCTTAGGTCATATATACCTAATCCATTATCACATATACAAGTCCGCCTTGGATAATGTAAACCTACTATTCTTATCTTAGAGTTAATCCGATTATAGAATAGAATCCATCTTCAAAAAAGTTCCAAGAGTTGACTTATAATCATTAGATTAGAGATACCTCGGCCAACACCCGCTCTCCTACCAACCCATATCAAAAACAAGTCAATGATGGCCCTCCATCGACTCTCCTATATAAGCCGCAGCTAAAGTTGCAAAAATCAGAGCTTGAATACCGCTTGTAAATAATCCAAGGAACATGACAGGTATAGGAACCACTGAAGGTACTAAAGAAACAAGAACAACAACTACTAATTCATCAGCTAATATATTCCCGAAAAGTCGAAAACTAAGTGATAAAGGTTTTGTGAAATCTTCTAAGATATTAATGGGTAAAAGAATTGGAGTTGGTTGAATGTATTTACCAAAATAACCCAATCCCTTTTTGCTAAGACCCGCATAAAAATATGCTAGTGACGTGAGTAAAGCTAAAGCAACAGTAGTATTTATATCATTCGTAGGTGCAGCTAACTCCCCTTCAGGTAACTGTATCAGTTTCCAAGGTAAAAGAGCCCCGGACCAATTTGAAACAAAAATAAACAGAAACAGAGTTCCAATAAAGGGAACCCAAGGACCGTATTCTTCTCCAATCTGAGTTTTACTCACGTCTCGAATGAATTCAAGAATATATTCGAAAAAATTCTGACTGCTAGTCGGAATAGTTTGTGGATTTCGAATAGCGATAGCAGTTGAACCTAATAAGATAACAATTACAATCCAAGAAGTGATAAGTACCTGGGCATGCACTTGGAACCCCCCGATTTGCCAATACAAATGTTGGCCTACTTCCACACCAGATATAGCATAGAATATGTTGATAGAACATGATAGAACGTTCATATTGCCCTCTGACAGAAATAGAACTTGAAAAGGAATTATTTTGATTCA